TTCTGTTTTCGATTATCTAATAAATCACTTAATGAAAGTAGATTCTCTTTCCATTCATTTCAAAACTTCCACGATCCCTTCCCGAACCAAACATGAATCTTTCGATTCATTTGGCTCTCACGCTCAATTACTTCAATTTCTTATGGCGAATTTCCATATATATATTCATATTCTATTTTTGAATGTAATGTAATGAGCCTATCCTCTTTTCTCTGTTCATATTCTAAAATAAAAATAGGATCACTAATCCAAGACTAGAACTATACGATTCAGAGGACTCTTCTGACCAAAGAAAAAACATGTAATTGTCAGCAAAGTTGTTTCGTTATTTTCTTCAAATCCAAAAAAATCCTTCTTACTTTATACATAGGTCATCAAATTCAGCATTAGAAATACCCATTTTTTTCCAATAACAGGTTCAAATCATTTTATCGACATGAGTGTTATATATCGAAAAAATTTCCAACTATCTGTATTAACATAGTGGTAGAAAGAGTACTATGCCGCGTTTGGACTTCAAATGGAATAAGCTTTAACCATATTAATGATTCCACATCGTTGTGTTTTTGATAGAGAATCAAAGTAGATTTACCAACAAATTACGAAATGCTACGGTTCTTCCATATGATTTCTGAATTTATTCAGAAGTAATTCGCAGGATCATCCACCTTTCTTGCCGAGTTAGCACGAAAAAAGGTGCAGCCGGTTGAATCCGGCCTATTATTGAAATAAACAACTCGCACACACTCCCTTTCCAAAAAAGATCAATACACCAAGCACTACACTTAGATTTATTGGATTTGTTGCTAAAATATCGGTATTAAACCCGAAACTCCCGGCGAATGGCCAGTGGCCCAAGGAAGCGAAAGAATCAGTTACCTTTTTCATAAGATCCCCCTTATAGATAGACTAAAAAATCGAACGGAGTTCCTTTTGTATCACTTCACCCTCTTTTTTTTGTTGAAATTCTCACTAAGTCAACAAGAATGCGACTTATTAGAATTAAGTACTAAAGTACTAGGCCTCATGTCAATTGCGACATACCTCGTTTATTGCAAGATTTCCAAAAAGAAAGGATTCTAGTAAGAGAAAGGAAGCAAGCGAGTCGGTATGCTAATTTCTTATCCTCAAATCAGCTCTTCCCGTAGGCTATTGTCTCAACCAATAAGTAATTGTAGGAGTTAAATCTTGATATAATTCAAAAAAGCAAACGACAAGTCGAAGGCAATAAAATAAGAAAAGAAATACTTATTTTTCCTATTTCTAGGATTCAACAAATTAAACAAAAGGATTCGCAAATAAAAGAGCTAATGCTACAACCAATCCATAAATTGTTAAAGCTTCCATAAAAGCCAGACTAAGCAATAAAGTACCTCGTATTTTTCCCTCAGCCTCGGGCTGTCTCGCAATACCTTCTACAGCTTGGCCCGCGGCAGTACCTTGTCCCACTCCAGGCCCAATAGAAGCAAGCCCTACGGCCAATCCAGCAGCAATAACGGAAGCAGCAGAAATCAGTGGATTCATGATAAGTTCCTCGCACCAAAATAAAGAAATGGTTAATGATACAATCAACCGATGAATTAGAACTTCATTATTCTATCGCTACGACTCATCAAGTTACAGTAACTACGAACTCTGAATTGAAGTAAAAATATTAATTATGGAATCTTCAGAACTACTTCAATATCTCTTTTTTAGTTTCTATCCCCCGCGAAGTCTTTGTGAATCCCTACGACTTTAGTTCTTCCATTTCTTTGTTCCGAACCATTCTTGGAAGTCCTCGTTCTTTATTTTATGTGATCTCTTTATTCATTCAATTCGGACGAAACGGAAGGGCTTCTATTGGAATCCCCATCTAAATTGACAGTAGTTAGGGCAAATTAGATATATTATATCTTTAGTTCATATAACTAGTCAATTATAACATATACATGTGTTTCTTCTATGACGTAAACCGATTAATTCGTTTAATCGGATTCTTATAAATCATTCTTCGAAACATCTACAAGAGTTAGCTTATGCTTATAGCCATTAAATCGCATAGACCTAGTTCAACGACCTAGTTCAACCTCCTCTACTAACCCGCCTATTTTTTATGAATCTACTTTATTTGTAAACTCTTTTACTCCTTTTCATTATCATTATCCTAGATGGAGACAATTTAAAAGGATAAATTCATTAGGCTGAATCGTTGCTTTGATTTTGATTGATCTAAGCTAAGTTCATGCAATTTATTATAATTGTATTTTAGTCAATCGTTGAATTGAATGAAATCAACCGAAACCCGAATTGTTCCATAAACCATCTTTTTTTATTTATTTAATTGTGTATCCATAGTCATAATATCATAAATGCCCTAAAAATTCTTATTCAAATTAAATTATGACTCCTAATATTTACTTTGGAATTGACTGACCAATAGAATATAGAATATTCATTGGAGTGGAGGGGGTATGATCGAAAAATGGGCTAAACGGGAATTTTAGGAAAAAGATCGTTTCGATCTCTTTCCCCTTTTTACAAGAACCCCCAATATCCGTAATCTTTTTGCTATTATTTCAGATTCTAGATATATACCATGCCATATTTTTCTGTATTTTTTATTTTTAGATTTATGTTCCCTAAGTAGATTATCTTGAGCCACGCATATATTGTGTTGGGCTAAGATAAAAAAATTCTTTCAAAAATTTCAAAAAAGAGTCAATGATGGCCCTCCATGGATTCGCCTATATAGGCCGCAGCTAACGTTGCAAAAATAAGGGCTTGAATACCACTTGTAAATAATCCAAGGAACATGACCGGTATAGGAACTACTGAAGGTACTAAAGAAACAAGAACAACAACTACTAATTCATCCGCTAATATATTCCCAAAAAGTCGAAAACTAAGTGATAACGGTTTTGTGAAATCTTCTAAGATATTAATGGGTAAAAGAATTGGAGTTGGTTGAATGTATTTACCGAAATAACCCAATCCTTTTTTGGTAAGACCCGCATAAAAATATGCCACTGACGTGAGTAAAGCTAAAGCAACGGTAGTATTTATATCATTTGTGGGTGCAGCTAACTCTCCATGAGGTAACTGTATTATTTTCCAGGGTAAAAGGGCCCCCGACCAATTAGAAACAAAAATAAATAGAAACATAGTGCCAATAAAGGGAACCCAGGGCCCATATTCTTCTCCAATCTGAGTTTTGCTCACGTCTCGAATGAATTCGAGAACATATTCGAAAAAATTCTGACCGGTAGTCGGAATGGTTTGTGGATTCCGAACAGCTATAGCGGCTGAACCTAATAAGATAGCAATTACAAACCAAGAAGTAATAAGTACTTGAGCATGGACTTGGAAACCCCCTATTTGCAAATAGAAATGTTGGCCTACTTCCACGCCGGATATGTCATACAGCCCTTTTGGTGTGTTGATGGAACATGATAGAACATTCATATTGCCCCCTGACATAAATAGAACTTTAAAAGGAATTATTTTGATTCAACCGGCCCTTTCTTAACTTATATATTTTGTATACTAACCGATCACATAATAATAATAGCCCCTTTTTATCTCTTTTTGAGATTCTAGAATAGTAACCGATTCCAAAAATCTATGGAGTTCAAAAAGTCATTTATCTTATTATTAATCAATAATTTCTTATATAGCTAGAACGGCCCTCACAAATGGCGAATACTAATTTGTTAAGAATTAATCGGATTGAAGCTATAGCGTCATCATTCGCCGGGATCGAAATATCTGCAAGATCCGGGTCACAATTTGTATCGATTAAACAGATCGTTGGGATTCCTAAAGTAATACATTCTCGAAGAGCTGTATATTCTTCTTGCTGATCAACGATTATTACAATATCGGGTAACTCTGTCATATATTTAATCCCACCTAGATATGTTTGCAGGCGGGATAATTGTCTCTTCAATACCGCCGCATCTCTTTTCGGAAGGCGGCTGAGCTTCTCCGTTTTTTGTTCCGTCCTCAAGTCCCTGAACTTATGAAGTCTTGTTTCTGTAGTAAACCAATTCGTTAACATACCGCCGAGCCATTTTTTATTAACATAATGACATCGAGCCTTTGTTGCAGCTCGCGCTACTGAATCAGCTGCTTTATTTTTGGTACCAACAATTAAGAATTGTTTTCCCCTACTTGCTGCATCAAAAACTAAATCACAAGTTTCTGATAAAAAACGAGCAGTTCTAGTAAGATTTGTAATATGAATACCTTTACGCCTTGCCGAGATATAAGGTGCCATTCTAGGATTCCACTTCCGAGTACCATGACCAAAATGAACTCCTGCTTCCATCATCTCTTCCAAATTGATGTTCCAATATCTTCTTGTCATTTCTCCCTACACTTCCTCTTTTTAAGAGACGAGGTGCCCTAATAAAATAAATAATTGTTCCGATGGAACCTTCTCTTCTACCGGAGATTGGCTGTTGATACATGACCCAATAAATGAATTCCTTTCTATTTGTTATTATCTTTCTTTATTACTTCATTACCAAATCAAATGAAATGGGTGGACCAAATACAGATAGTTAGCAGGGGTAAATTCACTCTTATGAATCATTAAACCCTAGAAATGGTTGTTCTGATGTATCATGGAAATTCTTTGAAATGCAAGAATTAAATAATTCTCTGTGGTGGAACAAAATATCTCCTATTTCCTCCTCAAATAAATTTCTCTTTTTGGGTTCCAAAGAAGTGTTGTTAGGCTGCCTTGAACGGCGCACTAATCCTCTGAATCCGGTACCGACGGGTATCATCCCTCCCAGAACTACGTTCTCCTTCAGGCCTTTCAACCAATCGATACGACCCCGGAGAGCCGCTTTTGCTAAAACTCGAGTGGTTTCTTGAAAACTCGCTTCGGATATGAAACTTTGAGTATTCAGAGATGCTCTCGTTATTCCCAATAAAACGGCTCGGTAACAAATCGCCTCCTCCAAAGCGCGCCCCGTTCGTTCCGCCCGCCACAACCCAATTAGTTCTCCGGGTGAAAAAACATTAGACATTCCTTCTTCGGAAACCAAGACTTTTGATGTTATTTGACGTACAATAATTTCTATATGCCTATTATGAATCTGCACTCCCTGGGATCGATAAACCTTTTGGATCTTATTAACCAGAGAGATGCGACTCTGCACTATAGTTAGCTCAGCACCAATCAAGAATCCCCAAGGAATTCCAAGAATTCTTGTTATACGCCCATTCCAATCCTCAACTCTCTTTTCTAGGTTCATCGATATTGAATCAATTGAACGTACTTCTAACACTTGTTCCACTTTTGGAAGACCCTGTGTTATATCACCAGATTTCGATTTTTCATATATAAATGTAACTAATGTATCCCCTTTGTAAAGGATTTCCCCATAATGGCCATGAACGGTTGCTCCTGGAGTGGCCAAATAAGGCTTAGTTGATCTTATTACTACAGAGTCGACTTGAACAATTAGAATTTGACCTGATTTTAGGTAGGGTCCCTTTTTGGCTATATATACATTTTCACAAATAAACTGTCCAAGACTAATTATTGTGGATGTCTCTTCACAATAATTATGATGGAAAAAATACCAATTCAAATTGAATGGATTCAAAATGATGTTACTGCTACTACATGGATCGGGATTATAAATTCTCCCGCTTTCGTCCATTAAAGAATATTTAAGTATTCGAAAAGTCTGTTTTAAATTTTCAAGTTGCAAATATTTAGTTATCAAGATCCGATTCTGGGTTCTTAAAAAATAAATATTTGCAACTTGAAAAATGGTTCCTAAAGGACCCAAGAATTTCCTAATTGGAATTAGGGGCTCTCTTTTAATTGATTCTTTTATCACATTGTGATATTTTACATTGTTAAATGGGCCCATTCGAGAACAGTTGGATGATGACAAAATTATCAAAGATTGGCATTCCTTATTTTTATTCAACAACGTACGAATAGTTCCTTGATTTTGGCTAAGTGATTGTTTAATTCTTGCCCTTGCCTTGGAATAAAACGGATTAATAGTGGTACAATCTGATCCATTATCAGAGATCAATCCTGAACCTGACGGATCATTTCTTTTTCCGGGACACATAATAGGGGATTGGACTAAGTCGATTCTTAGGAAATCTCGAATTAAACCATTTATCCTTACTTCAACAAAGGAAGCACAAGCACAAGCCTCTCCGGCAGAAGAACTTTTTTCATCTTGGTCCCAATTCAAAACTAAACAAGTCCGAACTAATTGAATACTTGTGTCGGAAATTCCCCCAATTGGTTTGCCATTTCCACGAAGGATATAATTGACAACTCGGAGTTTCATATTATCCCTTTCCTGTAACAGATCCCCTGGGAAAGGTGTTGCTAAATTTATACCGTCTGTGATTTCATATGTGACTACAGGTCGAACCAAAATAAAATGCCTTTTCTTAGTAGGTGTGATCCGTTGGATATAGATCCCACTTTTCCATTTTTTCGATTCTGTTTTTCCCACTCCTGGGGGTATCAAGATGCCACTATGTCGGGCTATCTTATCTATCTCTCCAGGAAAATAGATATCCCCGGAAAAGATTTTGAGTTCGATTTTTTTTTTTTGTCTCTCCACTCGGACCAAGCCGCCGACTCGGCTTCTTATATTTAAAGCGATTCGTGTATCTATTCCAATGATACTATTGTTCCGCACCATTATGGAAGAAGATCCGGGCAAAATATGCACTTCTTCGGGAATGAAAAAAAACCGATCTACTTTCATTTGATATTTTGGCTTAAATTCTTTAACTCCTCGATACTCGACCAAATCCTCTTTTTTGACAAGTGAATGCGCCTCTACAGTCCCATATTTAGTAATCCCCGAGCCGTTTCTTCTGTATCGGGGATCATCAAAATAAGCAAAAATACTATTTCTACGGAAAATTCCATTTATGGGTATTTGTATTTCAATCGAGCTACCGGAATCGGAATGGGGCGGTTGTTCTTTCTCTCGTTCTCGAATTGATTGGAATGGAATAATGAATCTATTTCCTCGCCTCTTTGCTAATAAATAGGAATTCTCGAGGAGAATAGCAGGATATATGAGATTACAATGACCAGTCCATATGATTCGATTAAGTTCTGAATAATTAGGAATCCCGCCTTCTTTTTTATCAGAAAGAGAAAGATCCGAGCGGAAGAGTTTATGTCTCACTTGATCATTAGTCAGAGAGAGACTCGAAATATATTTTCGTTCGACAGAAATAGAATGCGCGTTTATTTGATCTTGATCCTTGTGGAGCGAAAAGGGAACTATACTAGATTCGCACGAACCTCCTGATAATACCCATAAATGACTTGTTTTTGGTAAGAGATGAACATTGCCATATGTAAATTCCGGTGCATGGTATACATCAGTACTCCAGTGCATTTCTCCTTCTGAATCCGAATAAATATGTTTTCGAACCCTCTCTTTAAAATTTAAAGTGTATGCTCCCGCGCGAATTTCAGCAATCACTTGTTCTGATTCTACGTGTTGATTA